TATTTTCTTTAGTTATTCACTAGAGCAATTATGATCTGGAAGTTGATCCGGGGCAAGTGTTCGGATCTATTATGACATAGCCATGAGGCGCTCAACGGACCTTTTTAATCTTATAAAATCTTTTATGGGCTTTGGATTAGTGTAAAAACGATTTTTTTTTAACCTAGTGTATTCATATCTTCAATTAGAAGTTTCTAGATGGAACTACTAAATGTCTGTCTTACATAGAAAATATTAAATATTACTCTATTCCAAATCACGCGAGTAGTTATTAGTCATTACTAAGGGACATCCTGTTATATATATTTAGTCATTCGAAAGTCTCTTTAATTTTAATATATTATTAATATTAATAGTAATAGCAGAATAAAGAACTATATTCTGTACTCTATCTGTATATCCTTTATCCATGAGAAACTATATTCTGTACTCTATCTGTATATCCTTTATCCATGAGAAACCCCAGACAAAATAAAACGCGATCTTCGAGAAGGGATACAATGAAATTCTTTGATCGGTTCTTCCCAGAGGAATAACCCTTTGACTGATGGGACCAACAAAGACAACGAACAATTACCACAACACAATTAAATATAGAAAATAATAAGAACAAAGTGGTCTTATTCAAAACGCCTTGTGATCTTCAACCAATTATGTGCTTCAATATAATTTCCAGGAGTAAGCGCTATAGCTTGTTTCCAATACTCAGCGGCTTGATCGAACCAAGCCTCCGCAATTTCCGAATCTCCCTGTCGAATGGCCTGTTCTCCTCGGGCGGAATAGGGGGTCAATCCCTTTCCTTAGAACCGTACATGAGAGTTTCCTATCTCATACGGCTCAACAGTCAATTCTTTTGGTGTCCCATTTTAATCTACCATATCTAAGTGAATGAGAATTTTCATGGATCTACCCCGAGTTAAAACCAAAAAAAGTTAAAACCAAAAAAAGTTAACTACATGAGTTTCAAACTTGCATTTTGATTAATAATCAGTTTTAGTTTTATCTTTTCTCCCACCTTCAGAAGAATAAAGCATAGGCATTTCCCTCGAGTCTTAAAATTTTCTGAAAAGTAACTATCTCGGTTTCATATAGAAATTTCTATAGAATCTTTGAAAAAGGCTTTCCTTCATAAGAGAGAAAAGACTTACTATCGTTGGGATCTGATGCTACACCGCTGCTCAATACTTTAGTGGATCGACTCTATTACATAAGTTGATTCCTAACTTTTATCTCATATCATGCCATAAGCGAGCAGTTCTTATTGTATCGGCCAAAAAACTCCCTATCTTTACGGTGCTTCCTCTATCAATTAGATCCTTTATCCATAGAATAACGTATCTAGGCATATCTATTTCTTCATATTTTGACTTATATGGAGTTTCATTCTTTCATTCTTTGCTACAGCTGATAAAAATCGTTGTTTTGGACGATACATAATATGTAGAAAGCCTCTTTTTTTCTAGTATTTACTTTCCTAGCGTTTACTTTCCTAGCGTTTCTTTCCTTTTTTCTTTCTATAGTGGAGATAGTCGCACGTAATGACAGATCACGGCCATATTATTTAAAGCTTGTGGTAAGAATGGATTTCGTTCTAGTGCCCGAAAATAATATTCCAAAGCTTTCGTATGTTCTCCGTTACTTGTGTGGATAAGGCCTATGTTATAGAGTATATAACTTCGATCATAGGGATCAATTTCTAGTCGCATAGCTTCATAATAATTCTGTAAAGCTTCCGCATAATTTCCTTCGGATTGAGCTAACATTCGTTACGGTCGTCATTCGATTCAAAGAATCTCCGTTTCAGAACCGTACATGAGAGTTTCCTATCTCATACGGCTCCTCCCTTATGTGCATAATGAAAATAACACATGAAAAAAAAAAGATTGAAATAGTCTCATTATGAGCTGAACGGGGCTAGTGTTTTTACAAGAAATCTCTAGCCAACCTTCCTGCAAAAGATCTTTTCTTAACATTAACATGAAAGGTGTTGATACTAGATAGAAATGCTAACTCCAACAATTTCTTTGTCCTCAAAACGCCCTTTAATTTCGGGGAATTAGTCACTTCAACAGTCTTCGATGGTTATACAGGTATCCAAAGTACGAACGAGATGGATGCTTATTGTCCTAACCATTCTTCTTAGTCCCGATCCCAATAAACCAATAAAGAAAAGGGCTAATTTATAACAAAGTTTTTGTGTTGTTGATTCCTAGGTGTAGTGCTTCTTCCCTTATGCTACCTATTGGTACTAGTGGAGTAGGGTTGACCTGTAATTCAGAACCTATAGACGTAACCTTTCGCTCAATGCTAGAATCAAAAATGGAAATTGAAGCATCTGAGGCTGCATCAATCGAGGATACACGATAGAAGGAATTGTTCTTTTTTCAAACTTCACCTTCAACAAGCGTAAATTTTTTTTCAATAATATTTTTTCTTTCTATCCTGAATCATGTCTTTTTCGTGTAAGACCGCGAGCAGTAAATAAGAAAAAAAATAATAA